CTCATTAAGTTACGTACCTACTTAAAAAAGAATAAACCTCAATTTCAAGAAATTGTATCTTCTACCAAGACATTCACCGAGGAAGCGGAAACCTTTTTGAAGGAAGCTATTCAGGAGCACACTGAACTGTTTCTACTTGAGGAACAAGCATAAATTTATAACTCTAATTCTATTGTTAGAACAAGAGTTATTCTTGCGAATTATTTCTGATTCAAATCATTCAAAAAAGGGGTTTCTTGGTATCGCCACTTTAAAAATAGATGGAAAAAAATTGCGTCCAATAGGATTTGAACCTATACCAAAGGTTTAGAAGACCTCTGTCCTATCCATTAGACAATGGACGCTTTTCATTCCTATTTAATTCTTTCGCATTCTCCCCTTCTCTTTTTTTTTTTTTTGAGAAAAAAAAAATGAAAATTTTTTTAGGTAAAAAAAAAATGAATGCATATTCGAATGGATGATGCATATAGAATAAGGAATATGGGGCGGGTAGCGGGAATCGAACCCGCATCGTTAGCTTGGAAGGCTAGGGGTTATAGTCGACGTTAATTTATCATTCTTAACGTCTCTAATTCAAAACCGAACATGAAAATTTTGTTTCATTCGGCTCCTTTATGTAAAATTGATGTATTCCCAGAAACAAAAATGAGATCCATAACATCTATGTCAGCTTTTCTTATTAAAGACACCCAAAGCCACTCGCTTTCTAGATGATCCCTCTAGAAAAGGGGGATTCTATATATCCCAAATCCGTCTAATCTAGTTACTTCGTTCCCTATTTCCACTCGAGGGATCCTGAGGAAAAGAATTTAATTTAGTTTCCACCGAGCTAAAATAATATGCTGATGGTTCTAGTAAACTAAAACTACCATTTTCTAGCTATTTGGCTTTAATCTTAGCTTATACAAGACAAAAATTGAAGATCTAGTTACGATTGGAAATGCACTTATGTTTTTTATCTTCATCCATAGATCCTTTACTTATATTTCTTAATTGGAAGATTTGATCCAATTTTTTTTTATTATGCTTCGTGACTCTATAACCCTTTTATTCAATTTCAATTGAACTTTGGATACAAATCGTGAGAATTTCTATTTTTCCTCAAATATGCTATTGAGGGGAAAAGGATTAAACTCTTTTTAGGAAATAAAGTTTTTTTTTGATCGGAATATGAAAAACCCGAAAGACCCCTTAACTTTTTAAGTTATTAATTGAACGAATCACACTTTTACCACTAAACTATACCCGCTTCATATTCATTATTATATATGAATATATCTTTTGTCGAACATATCTTAATAGCATCAGACTCATTAAAACTTGAGCGTTGACACTTCATCCTCCCGGACCAAGGGTACTTGAAGGCGAAGTACAGAAAGTTTTTTAAAATAACCAAATTCTAATAAAATTAGAATAAAGCAAAAAGTCTCATTTTTCACTTGTTATAAGTCATTACTGACAGTCCAAAATTGAAGGAATTATTGAAGCTGGGCTATAACCACGACGAATTCCTCATTTTTTTTTTGACTTCCCCTTCAACTGACCTATTTTTGAATTTGAACTCGGATTAATTGGATCTTAAATGTTCAATGTCCCTTGAACAAATAAAAGAGTTATGTTATATATGTTATAAGATATGTGTGTTTCATTTTTTATATTATATTATTTAATATCTGTATGTGCTTTTTTCCAGTTAAATAATTAACTAAATTGAGAAAAAAGACTCAAAATTCAAAATACTACTTAATTCAAAATACTACTTAATACTAATTAATAAATACTAATAAAAAAATATTATTAATTTGAATATTCTTTCATTTTCATATTTTATAGTATATTTTATAGTATTTTCTATAGTATTATATTACTAATATTAAGAAATTACACTTGGAATGGAGATCAAAATTGTCTTTATTGTTACTTCAATAACTTCAATAACAAGTATCTTTGATTTGATATAATAAAAAAAAAAAATGAAATCATTTGATCTATGAAATGATTGATTTATCAGAAGTAATGTAATAACCCGGCCTGGTTAAGTACTGGCCGGGGGAATGGACTTTTCTTACAAAATGAAAATCAAGGAAGTAAGGTTTTTCAATTTTAATTTTTTTTACTTCGCCTGTCACACCACATAAAAAATTTTCAATTTGAATTGGGAGAGATGGCTGAGTGGACTAAAGCGACAGATTGCTAATCCGTTGTACGAGTTATTTGTACCGAGGGTTCGAATCCCTCTCTCTCCGCTCCCCTCGATCGCTTCAGACTTTCAAGATCTTTTTTTTATTCCTCACGTCCAGGATTACGGCCCGGATCATTAGATAAGAATCCAAAGATGAAGAGAGAAACAAAAAATATGACTACTGTGTAAACAAAGAGTTTGAGAGTAAGCATTACACAATCTCCAAGATTTTTTTTGAAAAGGGAAATAGATTGCCTATTTTTTATCACATACACTATGTTGACATAGTGCCCCAAAAAGAAAATGAAGTCTTTTCTTGAAAAAGGTAATTTTTACTAATTTTTTGTTTTTGTAATGTAATAATAATAAGAAAAGCAAGATTCTGATTCCTTCATTACCAAAAATTTTTGGTATTTTTGGTCATATCCATTATTTGGTATTGTGGGGTCTTTAGAAAGTCCTTGTTTACTGGAAGGTCAGAACGAGGAAATAAGTTGATCAAAATTTATCACCGTGCGATTATTCAATATAATACAAGAACAAGAATTTCTATTTTCGAATGGAGGGTTCATAATGTAAAATTTATAAGATCTTATAAATTTTTAGAAAATTTGTTTCGGATAAATCATGAATTTTTCGGAGCATTAAAGATTTTATCGAAAACTTACAGCAGCTTGCCAAACAAAGGCTAAGAGCAAAAATAGTACAGGTATGACAGGCATAACATCTACGATAGGATTGAAAAAGGCATAAGCCTCGGGCAATTTGCCGAAGAAAAAACTACTCGAAGAAAGGGTAGAATTAAGACAGATACAGATTAAACTAAAGATATTAAGCATAACAAACATTTCATTCTTGTAGATTAGAAAATTAGATTTTGATTGAGTTCTTTTTATGAGGGAAAAATTAAAAGGTAGGTCAAAAAACCTTCTTGTTCTTCGAACGCTCTCAAATCAAAAATCTTTCCTTTCATTCTCAAATGAGAATACAAGGAATTTTAGTTTCATACAATATCTTAATTGAATTTTATGGAATGATCAATCATTTTTTTCTATATTTTCATGTGTTGAATCCTAGCAGTAATATATTTCATATATATTTGAATTGGGATTGACGAACGACTAATACCAATATTAGTCTTTATTAGTATCGAAGGGAAATTCGAAATCGAAATGGGGCGTGGCCAAGTGGTAAGGCAACGGGTTTTGGTCCCGTTATTCGGAGGTTCGAATCCTTCCGTCCCAGAGCGTCTACATGAGAAAGGAAAGATTCTTCTCTTTAACAAATTTCTCTTTAAGTTTGGAAATTTTTTTCTTTAATCTTGGATATAGTGTCACCCTTTGTTCTGATTTTTCTATAAAAAGAAAACTTTTTTCATTTAGTTTTTCACAAATGCAATTGAGTGTACGGGTAGAAATAAAGATATTTCATTGAATTCAAAATTCAAAACAATTTTTGGGTATATCATTAAGAGACTACTATTTTAATAGTCATATTGAAGTAAGTTACTTAGGAAAACTCTTTTTTTCATGAAATCTGAATTCTCGTATTATGTAATTCATTATGGAATTCTGAATTGAAATAGAAAAAAAGATCCTTACACGAGACCTTTTCTATTCAATCATACTCATGAAAACAAAAATTCTTTTTTTTATGAACCTGGTACTCGAAGAAATTTGAAAAATCTATATTATAAATATAGAGAAACTTATGACTTTTTCGAGTTATTGGAATAGCTTATATTTTGTTAATAACTGATTTTATTCCGGAATTGGAAAATCCATAGGGCCGTTCTTTTTAGATTTAGAGTTTATTTGTTCGTGTTCGAGAAGAATTTTTTTCATAATTTAACATAACATCCCGAATGATCTGTTGAAGATTTTAATTAGATTTAAGGAACTGGGTTCACCTTTCTTTTTTCTTTTTTAGAAATTTCTTTCACCCCATTAGGATAGAGGGGCGAAATAACTTAAATCCTTTATAGTATAAGACTTTTTTCCAGATAATTATTTACCTCTCCCTAGATACATACATAAAAAATATTATGTATCATTGAGCCAATGACTATTCATGATTCCATATTGAATCAATTGCATACCATTTCAAAATAAAATTTAAAATGAGAGGAGTGTTATGGTAAAACTTCGTTTAAAACGATGTGGTAGAAAGCAACGTGCGACTTGAAGGACATAATTCACTGTGGATTCTTACATCCGCCATTTTCTATAGGAATGAAGATGCTCTTGAATCGACATAGTTTGTTCTGTTCCTATTAGGAACCCAATACAAATTGGGTTGGTAAATAGGAATAGTACATGATGGAGCTCGAGCAAAACGTATTGATTCATTTATCGGGGGGGCGGATCTAGGGTTAGTAACAATTAATAAATTAGACTACTTTGTAATATATCCTCAATATAGAAATTTCAATTAAAAATTGCAGGATTCAAATCCCAACAAGTTTGAAATAAAATAAATAACATTTTTTATATTACATTACAAGGGAAAAAATCGTTCATATTATCTTTCCATAGAAAGAAATAACAAAAAACAAAAGGTATGTTGCTGCCGTTTTGAAAAAGGGGATAAGGATCACCGAAGTAATGTCTAAACCTAATGATTTTAAAAAGTAAAGAGAAAGAATTCCGGAACAAGGAAACACTATTTTCAATTGTCTCAATATTTTATTTTTAGTATAATGATGGAGACTCAAAAAAGATTCGAGACGAAACAAACAAAAGAGGTTAGAGACGACTCAAGAACCTAAAGATTTACCTTCGGACTTTTTCAGAATGACCCAACTTGAGTTATGAGTACGAATGATATTTCTTTTTTTTTATTTTTTTATGTAAGTAAGAACAGAAAAACTTAAATCATAGTCTAAGTCAAAAATTTTTTTATATATTTTACATTATATACAGAAATATTAGAATCATTTTTTCTCGAGCCGTATGAGGCGAAAACCTCTTATACGTTTCTAGGGGGGGTTATTTATCTATATCTATCCCAATGAGCGATCTATCAAATCGTTGCAATTGATGTTCGATCCCGACGAGAAGGAAGAGATCTTCGAAAGGTGGGTTTTTATGATCCAATGAAAAATCAAACTTATTTAAACGTTCCTGCTATTCGTTATTTCCTTGAAAAAGGTGCTCAACCTACAGGAACTGTTCATGATATTTTAAGAAAAGCAGAATTTTTAAAAATTCATTAAAATGAATAAAAAAATTATAAAAAAAAAAGGTAACTAGTATAAATTTGTGTGGTAATTATTTACTCACAATTGCTCTTTTCTTGTTCTATATTATGTTTTCTATTTACCATATTTATTGGTGCCAATCCAACACAAATCCTTATTTTATGTAATTTTTATTTCATTATTTCACTCAACAATTTATTCATATTGACAATGGTGTATCGAACAAATATAATTCGATCGTAGATAAATAGATCTGTTTATTTCGATCCTTATTTATTTATGGGTTTTTCCTTTACTTCATTCAAATTATGGGTTTGCCAAATTTACTATTTGTTATATAAGATATATTTTTTTAACGAAAATAATTTTTTTTTTCTATTTTATCAAAAAGGGGGGCGGTCTTTAAATGTAAATTTTTACATTTTTTTTATCTGTTTTTAATTTAATCCACTTTGCTATTTTGTTTAATTGATCATCTAATCTTTCCTTTATATTTCTTTTGATTTTTTATTCAAAATTCAATGTTTTTACGTAGTTGTATAGTTCAATTCCATTTTTTCCACTTGTATATACGTATTTATCTGGGTTGCTAACTCAATGGTAGAGTACTCGGCTTTTAAGTGCGATTATGGTTTTTTACACATTTGAATGAAGTAACGAATTCGTCCAGACTTTTGGTAGAGTCTATAAGACCACGACTGATCCTGAAAGGTAATGGATGGAAAAAACCGCATGTCGTATTAAAATAATAAGAAAAATGGAATTGCATTTTCATTTTTGAATTTCTTATTATATTCTTTCTTGTTTTTATTTTTTATTTTAAGAAATTCACAGTTAAAGTTTGGTCTAGTGAATAAATGGATAGAGCTCTATGGCTCTAATTCTGGTAAAAATAAAAAAAGCAACGAGCTTTTATTCTTAATTTGAATAATTTCCCGATCTAATTAAACGTTAAAAATAATTTAGTGCCTGATGTGGGGAAGGGGTCTCCTGTAAATGGACCTTTGATTCTTTTTTTTTTTTTAGAATAAAAAAAAATCCTAACTATTTTCTATTATGGATTGGAAACTAATGTGTAGAAGAAACAGTATACTGACAAAAAAAATTTCCAAAGTCAAAAGAGCGATCGGGTTGCAAAAATAAAAGATTTTTTATCCTCTGATAATTTATTTAATAGAACGAAGATAAACCTATTGGTATAGTAGAAGGGGAGAGGAAAAAGATCTGTTGATTGGACTCTATATTTCCGGGGTATATATTTTTTTCATTATATGATAATACTCTGTTCTGACCGTATTGCACTATGTATAATTTGATAATACAAGAAATACCTATTGTTTCTGGTTCAAGTAGAAATTGAAGTCAATGGAAGAATTACAAGGATATTTAGAAAAAGGTAGATCTTGGCAACAATATTTCCTATATCCGTTACTCTTTCAGGAGTATATTTATGCACTTGCTCATGATCATGGTTTAAATGGTTTTATTTTTAATGAACCCATAGAAGTTTTTGGTTATGATAATAAATCTAGTTTATTACTTGTAAAACGTTTAATTACTCGAATCTATCAAAAGAATTCTTTGATTTCTTCGGTTAATTATTCTAACCAAAATTTATTTATTGGTCACACTCACAACATTTTTTTTTATTCTCATTTTTATTCTCAAATTATATCAGAAAGTTTTGCAATTATTGTGGAAATTCCATTTTCCTTGCGATTAGTATCTTATTTAGAAAAAAAAGAAATACCAAAATATCATAATTTACGATCAATTCATTCAATTTTTCCTTTTTTAGAGGACAAATTATTGCATTTAAATTATGTTTTAGATATACTAATACCTCATCCCATCCATATGGAAATCTTGGTTCAAATCCTTCAGTGCGGGATTCAAGATGTTCCCTTTTTACACTTATTGCAATTCTTTCTTCACGAATACCATAATTGGAATAATCTCTCCATTACTCAGAAGAAATCTATTTATGTTTTTTCGAAAGAAAATAAAAGATTCTTTTGGTTCCTATATAATTCTTATGTATTTGAGTGCGAAATTTTATTAGTGCTTATTCGTAAACAATCTTCTTATTTACGATTAACTTCTTTTAGAACTTTTATTG